TGACTTTAAAAGCGCGATTTGGAATACTGGAAGGATCGATATTCATTCTTCTTTTTTTTTCATCCTATCTCCTCCTTTCTGAATGAAAACAAAGGAATGTCTTATTATAACTTGAATTGTATCTTTATCTTTATTCTTATCTTAGGATGGATTCGCTATCATTATATAAATATAATTAATTATATCTAATTTCTAATTAATTAGCATAATTTAGTATAACTGCTCTAAGAAATAATTAGACTTTTATAAAATCATAATAGCCAATTTAATTTGATATTATATTCTTATATTAAGTATTAAGTAAGAATATGGAAATATTATGTATTATTTTATTATTAAGTAATTATTAATAATAGAAAATAAAAACTTTATAAAATAAAAAAGATTAGTTATAATATATAATAAAATCAAATTAGTTATATCATCTACTATTCTATAATAATATCTAGAATCATAACTCTAAATAAAATAGAGATTATAAATTAAAATAAATTGATATTTATATAAATTAATAAATAAAATAAATATTTAATATAATTAATATTTAATGTAAATTCTAAATTAATAGAAAATAAATTTAAATTAAATTTTATTTCTATAAATAATAAATAGAAAATAGATTCTATTAAATTAATAGCTGATATCAAAATCTGGTAGTTTCCTGAGTCCTTATTCACTATTTCTATTTCTGTTATGTGAGCCCGCTTAGCTCAGAGGTTAGAGCATCGCATTTGTAATGCGATGGTCATCGGTTCGATTCCGATAGCCGGCTTTTCTCTATCGATTCCATGATTGATAAGATTATTTCTTCTCTTCCCTTTCTCCAAATGTTGGGTTGCTGATCTATTATGTCGTGTTAACTTGTAACTATGAATAAAAAATTGATTGGAGTGGAGGAGCAATTAGATCTCTACAGAACAAAAACGGAGCCTTAACTTCCTTACTATATATACAAAAACTTACTATATATACAAAAAATCCGGATATTGATACAATTCCATTGTATTTTAATTCTACTTTAATATTGTATACTTCAGTAGATTTAGCCTTGAGTATTGTATACTTCAGTTCAGTCTTAATTTATATTTTTTCTTTCAAATTTCATTTAAAATAAAAAAAAAATAAAGGAGTTTTATGTCTCGTTACCGAGGACCTCGTTTCAAAAAAATACGCCGTCTGGGGGCTTTACCAGGACTAACTAGTAAAAGGCCTAGATCCGGAAGTGATCTTAAAAACCAATTGCGTTCTAGTAAAAGATCGCAATATCGTATTCGTCTAGAAGAAAAACAGAAATTGCGTTTTCATTATGGTCTGACAGAACGACAATTACTTAGATATGTTTATATCGCTGGAAAAGCCAAAGGGTCAACAGGTCAGGTTTTACTACAGCTACTTGAGATGCGTTTGGATAACATCCTTTTTCGGTTGGGTATGGCTTCGACCATTCCTGGAGCCAGACAATTAGTTAACCATAGACATATTTTAGTTAATGGTCGTGTAGTAGATATACCAAGTTATCGTTGCAAACCCCGAGATATTATTACTATGAAGGATAAAGAAAGATCGAAAGCTCTGATTCAAAATTATATTGCTTCCTCGCCTCGCGAGGAATTGCCAAAACATTTGACTATTGACTCATTCCAATATAAAGGATTAATAAATCAAATAATAGATAGTAAGTGGATCGGTTTGAAAATAAATGAGTTGTTAGTCGTAGAATATTATTCCCGTCAGACTTGAACCTAACGAAAATACCAAAGAAAGGTTCAGACAATTTGACTTTTACCCCATTTTTTTTTCGAAGGAAAAGGGCCTTGATCCGCATTTTTCTTATTCACATATCACAAATGGATCCGTAGTAGGATTTTTTTTCTTTCTTTTTTGCTTTTCCCATATTTTTATTTTACGTACCACAGTAATGTAATTAGGAATAGAGAATCTCTATCAAATAAAATTAAAGTTATCAACTGTTGGAATAAAGCTATCGATTTTTATTTCATACATTGTGGTCGGTAAGTTGGTGAATCGACAGAAACGGAAAGAGAGGGATTCGAACCCTCGGTAAACAAAAGCCTACATAGCAGTTCCAATGCTACGCCTTGAACCACTCGGCCATCTCTCCTACATAATCTTATTATTGACCAGAAACCGAGTGAAGTGAATAGCGAGTCATTCATATTATTTTATTGCAGTACGTACGGGTACGACTAATCAATGGTTCCATAGGAATAAAAAATTCCTTTCAAATTTCATATTTCTGGACAACAATTTTCTTATCAGTTACCCCATGGGTCTATTACTAGATTTATTAGAAATTCATGAATTTTCGCATGGATTTTTCTTTTCTATTTCAATTGTATGACGTATACGCGTTATGCAAACAAAAGAGATGGTTACTCTACTCTATTTTATCATGGAATCATTATTCCATTCTTTATTTTTCCTCTTTTCTTTGAATCATAACCAAATAAAAACTTCTCGAGTTACCAGAACAGAATCCGTAGTAAAATAAAGTCCTTGGTTAGTTAACTTATAGAAAATAATAATAGTTCCGTTCATCAGTATACTACTAAATTTGTATGCAATCCAATCTTATTCAAATATTTCATATCTCTCCTTGTCCAAAAGGGAACAATTTGAGCGGAAGATCCACATTTTTTTTTAGAATTAGTCTATTTTTATGATATTTCGTACTACTGTACAATTCCTTTTTTGTGGGATCATTTTCCCTTGGGGAAAATGAGAAGAATTATAGAATGGATTGCTAATTATGCCTAGATCCCGGATAAATGGAAATTTTATTGATAAGACTTCTTCAATTGTAGCCAATATCTTATTACGAATAATTCCGACAACTTCAGGGGAAAAAAGGGCATTTACCTATTACAGAGATGGTGCGATTTGATTCTTTTTTTTTTTTTCTTGTTTTTTTAGCCCTTAATCTGAGAGAAAGAGGCGTGGTTCGGGATAGAAAGAAACAAATTATCGAAATAAACCGACGCTTGGTGAAGGTGAAGTTTGGAGATAGAACAATTCCTTCTGTCGTGTATCCTCGATTGATGCGGCCTCAGATGCTTTAATTCTCGATTTTAGTATTGAGCGAAAGGTTACACCTATAGGTTCTGGATTGCGGGTCAAAATACTACGCCACTAGTACCAATAGGCGACATAGGGGAAGAAGCACTACTCTACGGAATCAACAACACGAAAACTTTGTTATATTATATCCCCGCTGGGTATCGGGACTAAGAAGAATGAATGGTTGGGACAACAAACATCCATCTCGTTTGTACTTTGGATACCCGTATAACCATCAAAGATTGTTGAAGTGACTAATTCCTGGGAATAGGAGGCGTTGAGGACAAAGAAATTGTTGGAGTTACCATTTCCATCTAGCACTAATACAATTGGTGTTAAGAAAAGACCTCTTTCGGGAAGGCTGGCTAGAGATTTCTAGTAAAAATACTAGCCCCCGTCAGTTCATAATTAGAATAGCGAAATCTTGATTCCAGAGATTATGTCCCTTAGTACTATGCACAGAAGGGAGGAGCCGTATGAGATGAAAATCTCATGTACGGTTCTGGAACGGAGATTCTTTGAATAGAATGAACGACCGTAACGGATGTCGGCTCAATCCGAAGGAAATTATGCGGAAGCTTTACAGAATTATTATGAAGCTACGCGACCAGAAATTGATCCCTACGATCGAAGTTATATACTCTATAACATAGGCCTTATACACACAAGCAACGGAGAGCATACGAAGGCTTTGGAATATTATTTCCGGGCACTAGAACGAAACCCATTCTTACCACAAGCTTTTAATAATATGGCCGTGATCTGTCATTACGTGCGACTATCTCCATTATAGAAAGAAGGAAAAAAGATTAAATTGGCTAGTAAATACTAGAATAAAATAGGCTTTCTACATATGCATCGTCCAAAGAAACGATTTTTATCAGCTGTAGCAAGGAAAAATACTTCACGAAAACCAAAATATGAAGAAATAGGTACGCCTATATACTCTATGGATATGGATAAAGGATCGAATTGATAGAGAAAGCACCGTAAAGATCAATTAGCAAGCTATTGGGTCGATACAGTTAAGAACTGCTTACTTATGTCATGATATGAGATATAAAGTTAGGAATCAACTTATGTAATAGAGTCGATCCACTAAGGTATTGAGCAGCGGTGTAGCATCAGATCCCAAAGATAGTAAGTTCTTTTTTCTTATGGAGGAAAGTCTTTTTCAAAAATTCTATATGAATTTCATATATGAGATGAAACCGAGATAGTTACCTTTCAGAAAATCCTAACGATCTAGGCGGAGTTCATTCTTCTGAAGGTAGGAGAAAAGATAAAACTGATTATTGATCAAAATTAGAGTTTGAAACTTATGTAATTAACTTTAACTTCTTTTGGTTAAGGTTAACCCAAGAAAAATAGGATAAAAATCTAATTCAGTTAGCATAGGATAGATTAATAAGATGGAGCGCAAAAAGAATCGATTGCTGAGCCGTATGAGGCAGGAAACTCTCAAGTACGGTTCTAAGGAAAGGAATTGAACCCCCTATTCCGACCGGGGAGAACAGGCCATTCTACAGGGTGATTCTGAAATTGCGGAGGCTTGGTTCGATCAAGCTGCTGAGTATTGGAAACAAGCTATAGCGCTTACTCCAGGTAATTATATTGAAGCACATAATTGGTTGAAGATCACGAAGCGTTTCGAATTCGAATAAAAGCACTTTCTTTTTTAATTTATTAAAATTGGTTATTGGATCCATCAATCAAATAACATAGATCGTTACTATGAGAAGATCCCATCAAGAATTTAATTATATCCCTTCCTCCTAAAACATTATATTTTGTATGGTATCCCATAAGGATAAATAATACGGATACAGCAGTCTAGAATAGTATAGAATATAGCTAATAAATAAAGGAGACCCTCGACTTACTAAATATAGATATCGCAATGGATCTTATTAATTCTAAGA